GTACGAAAGGGGTGGTGGTGGTGTGGTTAGTCTTTTTGTGGTTCGGACCAAAGAAGCCTCCTTCCGAATCACCGCCGCCGCCCGCAACAGTCTGCGAAATAGACGAAGTCAAAGCAAAGTGGCCTCGTAGAGTTGACCTTCCAAAATTGCTGGAAGGATCCGAAGTCGAGACAGAATTGGTGGAAGGATCATCATCCACTGTCGACCAACCACACGTAGGGGAAAATAATGTGTTCGCGGTTGAAGCATCTGCTGCGGAATGTAGGGACTTAGAAACCATTGGAGATCCAATTCACCTTAGCGCTTTGACTTCGTCTCCGATATTGGCCGAGTCATCCGCCACTGCCGAACAAGGCCAATCCGAGACAGAAGGGCAGAATGAAAAAGACCGAGAATATTCGGTCGAGCTTTTATATTGGCGGCAACAACGATCAGTATTTGTTGAAGTCCAACACTACTTGTCAAAAAGCCGAGATCGGACCGTAAAACTCGAATCTAGCCTAGCAGAGCACCGAGAGCAGGGCTCCAGCGCAGAAAAACTACAACAAATAGAAAGGGCCTTGAATAAGAACAAGCAAGAAACAAAAGAGTTAGAAGAGCTGCTTTTCCGCTTAGCGGAAGAACTTCTAAAACTTGAAGAAGACCATCCCGAAGTCAAAGCAAAGGCAAGAGAAGAAAGCGCCGCTTATCTTCGGAATTCGACATTAGACGAATCGATTGCCCGCGTATCGCAACAAATTGCCGACTTGGAAAGGCGGAATCCGCACTTCAAGGCAAGGTCAAAGGCCAAGACTACGTCTAGAAGTAGATTGAGGGGAAGTTCTTCCGGAGCTCCGAAAAATCCGGATATCGGTGCGCTTCCTGGTCCTTCCGGTTCCGGGCGGATTACGTCGGGAGAACAAGCAAAAGGAGAATCCCACGCTGGGGGACCGGGCGACATAGAAATCCGCCCAGACCAGTAAGAGGAAGGCCAAGGAAAAAGTCCCTATCGCTAGGATAGAAACAAGAGAAAGAAACCATCTATTTCAGGTCGAAGGGTGACTCGGTATACTTTTTTCATTCCTTGCACTTATGATACTAGATACGTATCATAAGATCTCTTTACTAACAGGTAAAAATAGGAAATCAAGGTATTCATTACTATGACAACTTTCAACTTACCCTCTCTTTTTGTGCCTTTAGTGGGCCTAGTATTTCCGGCAATTGCAATGGCTTCTTTCTTTCTTCATGTTCAAAAGAACAAGATTGTCTAGATCCGATGGAAGCAAATCCCATTGATTTCTTTCAAGACCTGCACTTGATCATACTATAGATTCGTGGAATCTAAGATACGGCGTCCTCCGAACACATCCCTAAGAGCTCTTCTCTTAGGGATGTGTAACCGTGATAGGTGGATAAATGCATTCATTTCATTTTCATTATAGCTAGTTTCAATTTCAAATCAATCCGCGGATGTTTGAAACGGAAACGCAAGGTATATCTATGGATATAAATATACATAGTGGGATCCGCTTCAGCGGATGCTTTTTTTAGATCTTATCTAATCAATTGGATGAATGACTCCTAAAGGTTCACATAATAATCGTGCTAGTTGATGAGAGTTACTTTGGGAACAAAAAAAGGAAAGTAAAAACTCAGTTGGGTTATTTTCTCAATTCCAATAAAAAGAAACTGGATCTAGTATGAACTGGCGATCAGAACGTATATGGATAAAACTTATAGTGGGGTCTCGAAAAACAAGTAATTTCTGCTGGGCCTGTATCCTTCTTTTAGGTTCATTAGGATTCTTATTGGTTGGAACTTCTAGTTATCTTGGTCGGAATTTGATATCCTTATTTCCATCTCAGCAAATTTTTTTTTTTCCACAAGGACTCGTGATGTTTTTCTATGGGATCGCGGGTCTTTTCATTAGCACCTATTTGTGGTGTACAATTTCGTGGAATGTAGGGAGTGGTTATGATCGATTCGATAGAAAAGAAGGAATAGTGTGTATTTTTCGTTGGGGATTTCCTGGAAAAAATCGTCGTATCCTCCTTCGATTCCTTATGAGAGATGTCCAGTCGATTAGAATCGAGGTTAAAGAGGGTCTTTTTCCTCGTCGTGTCCTTTATATGGAAATTAGAGGACAGGGCGCCATTCCTTTGACTCAGAGTGAGGAGAATTTGACTCCAAGAGAAATGGAACAAAAAGCTGCAGAATTGGCCTATTTCTTGCGTGTACCAATTGAAGTATTTTGAAATGAACTCAGCATTAGGAAAGGCACTTAGAAATCCTCTTTTTTTCTATTTTATTTATTTTCACTGAAGCTTGTTCAGAACGCTCATTCGAGCAAAAGGAAATGTATATTCTATGGAATAACCAGAAAACTAAGTGGTTTTTGTCCACCAAAACAAAACGATTTTTTATCTGTATGGAAATAAACGTAATTCTTTCATACTAATTATTAATAAGCAAGCAACAAATCGAACCTACTACTAATAAGTCTAGATTTATCACATGTATCAGAACATTTTTTTGGTTCTGATATTTTGGATTGATAGATTCCATACTGAACTGATAGATCATATTCAATGACCTCTCTTTTCTTTTGTCACTTGATGTTTCTTTTCCCTTCTTTTGTTTTGCTCCTGGATTATCAAATGATTGGATCTCTTATAACTAGCATTTGTCTCTGGTTTTGCCACTCGTTTTTGATTTCATCATCACATCCATATTTTTCATAAATTTCCCTCAACTATTCCAGGCTAAGCATAGCCAACTTTTCCAAATAATGGATCTAAGCTAGGGGTTTTCTTTCGTCTCGAAGTCCGAATAATATTCATGACTTGAGGTGGTTCTTTCGGGCATTCATTGAAAGGATGCAATTGCTTCGAATTTGACCAATCGAGATATCTGGAAACAATCTTGTTTTATTTCTTCATTCCACTTCGACGCGGAACCTTATCCTATTTCGATATTCACGGACAAACATCAAAAAAGGGTGGGGTCAATTCATAAGTTAGGTATAGGTTCGATACCTTGTTAGAGAACTGCTATTGCATAGAAATATCAGATTGGATAGATTCGACGAATGGGATAGTTTCATTAGCAATTCACAGATTTAAAATGCCACAAAAGAAAGCATTCACTAACTTCCCATATCTTGTTGCATCTATAGTCTTTTTACCCTGGTGGATCGATCTCTTATTTCAAAAAAGTATGGAATCTTGGGTTACAAATTGGTGGAATACTAGACAATCCGAAACTTTCTTGAATAATATTCAAGAAAAGAATGTTCTAGAAAAATTCATAGAATTAGAGCAACTATTCCTATTGGACGAAATTATAAAGGAGTACCCGGAGACACATATACAAAAGCTTCGTATAGGAATCCACAAAGAAATGATCCAATTGGTCAAAATGCATAATGAGAATCATATCCATAGCATTTTACACTTTGCAACAAATATAATATGTTTCGCTATTCTAAGCAGCTATTCGATTCTGCGTAATGAAGAACTTGTCATTCTGAATTCTTGGGTTCAGGAATTCCTCTATAACTTAAGCGACACAATCAAAGCCTTTTCTATTATTTTATTAACCGATTTCTGTATCGGATTCCACTCGCCCCATGGGTGGGAACTCATGATTGGCTCCGTCTACAAAGATTTTGGATTTGATCATAACGATCAAATTCTAGCGGTTCTTGTTTCCACTTTTCCAGTCATTCTAGATACAATTTTGAAATATTGGATCTTCCGTTATTTAAATAACGTATCTCCGTCACTTGTAGTGATTTATCATTCAATGAATGACTAAAGAACAATACACGCATATTAACCCAATTAGAATGTTTGTTACTTCCTACAGAAACAAAAGAAACAAACCATTCAAAATATTACTCACTTTTTTCTATTTCTACCCATCCAGGGGAATCCTCCTGTATTATAGTAAAATGATTCCAGTACAATAATAATAGCAGAATCAGAGATAGGGAACTATACTAGTAACCTACCCAATCTATTGTAGAAATTTTCGTGCTCAATGATTGGACCATGCAAAATAGAAATACCTTTTCTTGGATAAAGGAACAGATGACTCGATCCATTTCTGTATCTATCATGATATATGTAATAACTCAAACATCTACTTCATATGCATATCCCATTTTTGCGCAGCAGGGCTATGAAAATCCACGAGAAGCGACTGGGCGTATTGTATGTGCCAATTGCCATTTAGCTAATAAGCCCGTAGATATTGAGGTTCCACAAGCGGTACTTCCTGATACTGTATTTGAAGCAGTTGTTAGAATTCCTTATGATATGCAACTGAAACAAGTTCTTGCTAATGGGAAAAAGGGATCTTTGAATGTGGGGGCTGTTCTTATTCTACCTGATGGATTCGAATTAGCTCCCCTCGATCGTATTTCTCCCGAGATGAAAGAAAAGATGGGCAATCTGTCTTTTCAGAGTTATCGCCCCACTAAAAAAAATATTCTTGTGATAGGTCCTGTTCCTGGTCAAAAATATAGTGAAATCACCTTTCCTATCCTTTCCCCCAACCCCACGACTAAAAAAGACGTTTACTTCTTAAAATATCCTATATATGTAGGCGGGAACAGGGGAAGAGGTCAGATTTATCCCGATGGGAGCAAGAGTAACAATACAGTTTATAATGCTACAGCTGGAGGTATAGTAAGCAAAATCATACGTAAAGAAAAGGGGGGATATGAAATAACCATAGTGGATGCATCGGATGGACACCAAGAGGTTGATATTATCCCTCCAGGACTAGAACTTCTTGTTTCAGAAGCTGAATCCGTCAAGCTTGATCAACCATTAACAAGTAATCCGAATGTGGGTGGGTTTGGTCAGGGAGACGCAGAAATAGTCCTTCAAGACCCATCCCGGGTCCAAGGCCTTTTGTTCTTCTTGGCATCTGTTATTTTGGCACAAATCTTTTTGGTTCTTAAAAAGAAACAGTTTGAGAAGGTTCAATTGTCCCAAATGAATTTTTAGAGG